ATCCGAGCTTGCACTGCCGCTCGAAGAGAGATGGCTGTGAGACCCCCTCAAGTTCTGTAATTCGAAGGAGGTTCTGAGAATTCAAAACTCCGGAGTCACTTTCTTTGCCCCCAGGAATCGAAGTTCCAAAAGCAGACGAAATCACTATGGAACCGGACCTCCTCGCTGCCGCTCAATTCATTACCAGGAAGAGGCAAATTCGCTTTTTTAGTAAGGGTGGGTTGAAAAGGTGAAGAAGGAAGAATGTATCCGAACGAATGCATCGGCAGATGAAATTACCCCCTTTTTAGAAATCCCCTCGTCACCTACTAGTGAGCCGGAAAGCTTAGGGGCGCCTCTCGTTCCTCTTCCCCCATTTGACAACCCTATCTCAGAATGTTCGGATGATTCTTTGGAACCCCCTTAACTAATAGATGCTTCAATACTAAAGAATGGGGATGTTGGGAAAAAGCAGAAGAAAAGGATTTCACGGGCAGAAAGGCGAAGGGAAGTTCGGAAAAGCCTAGCAGACGGGACTATCAACCCCTTCGTACTTCGATCCAATCAATCGATCGATCAAGAGGCTAATCTCTTTTGTTTGGGCCGGTAGCTAAAAGTCTCTTGAACAAGGGAAGGGCAACATAGCATTAGCTTCAATTGAAAAAGCTCAACCTTGAAAAAGAAAGGTGGTAGGCCGAAGAACCGTTGAACGCTTCAACTTGGCCACTGAAGAAGGCGAAGGCTGGGCGAGAGACTAGGCCAACTTACTGCTTACTGCCATGCCATGGTTGAAGAGCTTTAGGCTCCATAGACGGAACTATGTATTAGGTATTAGGGGGGGGGGAGGACACCACTCAGCACCTAAGGTGGGGTTCAATGCCTAACAAAAACGGCCAAAAGCAAAAAAAGGGCAAAAAAGAGATGTATGGCTGAGGGGAGGAGAGAAAGAACGCATGCATGGGGATTCTGTCTGTCGGAGGTTCGAGAATCTATGAAAGGACATCTAAGACTAAGGAAGAATTCAAGGAAGTCCATTACTGAGAGAAGTGGTGATCTCGTCTTGGGGAGAGAGGAAGCTTCCGGACCACCCTTTCCAGCCAGATAGCGAGCGATCACTCAGCAATGAACACTGACTGAAAGCGGCCGGGAATGAGTACCTATCCCTTACGGGAATCGAACCCGTGTCTTCGACATGAAAAGACGATGTCCTAACCACTGGACGAAAGGGACCAAAAAGCCATTCTTCATATACCTCAGCTCCGAGAATAGAAGTGGTTCGTTTTGTTTCTATACGCAATTCAAGATTTCGTTTGTGTTCATGTTGGCGATTTCTGATGTGAATTCGGCGGGTCGTCCCCCCTTCCTACGGTTCCCCCACCGACCCAGTGACACACCAACCACGCCCCTTCCCTTTCTCCGATCATAAAGCCCCCTGATCCCTTTATTTGTCTTTCATCCCCCCTGAATAAGTAAGGCCCCGCTCCTTTTAATTAAAAAAAAAAGAGGGGCGAAGCGCCCGTTTGAAGTGGCGAAGGCCTATGCTACAGTAAGAAAGAAAGTACGTTGAGGTTACGAAGTCACTTAGTCGAACTAAAAAGAAAGGGAGGCTGAGGTTACGAAGTAAGGTCAGCTGGTTAAGGAAAGCTCCGCTTATGAAATCGCTTAGCCGTTAATTAATTAAATGAAATTAAGTAGTAGTAAGGCGTCGGTACGGAGTTGCGTCAGCTGTGGATATAGACTAGGCTAAGGGACGGACTTTATCTCTTCTATTCTCTTCACTTACACCTTACACTTCCGCTGAGTCTAACGAGGCTCAGGTGCGGAGCCTTCCACTGTGGACCGAGACTACGCAAAGGTAGAACACCATAGAAACTTCGCTGACTTTATCATAAACCTTGATTTCGCTACGAAAAAAAAGAACCCGGAATAGCGGAAATCGGTTCGTGTTCCGCTTCCAAAGTCAGTCGTCTTTGCCCAAGTGTGAACTGCAGACGACTCTCCAGCGGTTCCATTCCTTCTTACTGTACTTCTGGGTCAACCCAACCCGAATGGGAAGAAGAGGGTCAGCCAAACAGCGGGCAGCTCCACTTTGTACGTTTGCTGAGCAGACCAATCAGGCATTTTAGAAAAGGGAAGGGAACTTATCACCGAAGGAGGCGGGAAGCTACCGCTTCTAGAATGCAAGCTTATCCTTGACTTTTTTTTAGAGCGTACCGGTATTTTTAAATAATAAAAAAGGGTTTATGGATGAAGTAATCGGAATGACAAATGGTTGCGGAAACCGGAGAAAGTCGGGAACCGTCGGTTACCTTTTGAATCAAAGTAGCGACGAGCCGAGTACTACGACTACAGGGGGGGGAAGCAAAGCTTCGTAGACAGCTTCGCTTCCTCGTCGCTTCTTTCTGGCGACTAGCTTCTCAAGTGGGTGGCTTGGTAAGCAAGCTACCTTCAGCATCGGTAAAATCCCTATCAATAATAGGCCGGAATGGTGGGGAAGGAGGCCCTCCCTACTTCAATGGAAAGGGGGAATCGCCGTTTCACAGCCGCTCCTCTACAACTACCTTTCGCCCAACATGATCACGAACGAAGACAGAGAATTGCGTAGATAGGAGGAGGAAACGAACCAGCCCACTTGTCCTGATCGGAACGATTGAAGAAAAAAAGAGAATGGTGGCCCCTTTCGCCCAGGGGACATCGTCGGAGAACAATGTCGGGGACAGGGTGAGAACCTTCCGTTGGTTACGCCCTTTAAGTGTTGGTTCTTCCATATTTAGATATGGAGCCAGATAGAGATCTATATCTTTCTATCGATAGATCTATTGATAAATGGATATTGATCCGGTTTCAAGATCTATGAACAAGAGAGATCCCTAAATATCTATTTGAAAAAAGAGATGAATAGATAGGGCGGAGCCAGCTGAAGGAAGGGCGCTAACGCGCCCCTTATTGAAAACTAAAGCAAGAAACGAGAAAGTTTACTTTGAGAAATGAGAAAGAAGGGCCAACTATTTATATTATAATCTTAGTAAAGGCGCGTTAGCGCTTTAGTTTGATTGCTCGTTAGCGCCCCCCTCCCCCTATTATATTAGTTTAGTCATAAAGGAACTAAAGGAAAGCCTTTTGACAACCTTACTAATAGAAAGGGGATGCGCTCAAGCATGCGAAGAAAGCTCTTCGAGCTTCCCTTATATTATGGAAAGGTTTGTAGAAAGGGGCTTCTTTAAATATCCCATAAATAAAGTAGGAGCTTCAAACAAAGCTTGTAGTTTAGGGGTGCGCAGGTTTGGAACCCTATACAAGAGGCTAGCGCGCAATGGCTTTCTCTGATAGAGGCTCGCTTCTTCAAGCTCCGCTTGCTGCTTTTCATTTTGATAGGAGTAGGTGCTTGCTGCTCGTCAAAGCCGTAGCTTGCTGCTCGCTCGCTGTCTACTAAATGAGCCTTCACTGCCCGCCCGGCCCCTTTCTTTAATCTTAAGTAAAGTGAAGTAAAATCAATGAAGTGAACAGCCCAACCTCTTTGTTTGAAGCTTTGCCAGGAAGCTTATACTTGTTGAAGCTTTGTTTCCCCTAATTCCGAAACACAACAATAGACTTGCAACTATAGTATAGGAAAAAGCTTCTCTTTGATAGCGGTAATAGGGGGGAAAGGATCTGATCGTAGATAGAGACTTAAACCTGTGCGGGGGTAGGGGCGGATGTAGCCAAGTGGATCAAGGCAGTGGATTGTGAATCCACCACGCGCGGGTTCAATCCCCGTCGTTCGCCCATCAATAAATGGACCATTTGTTACGGAGACACAAGACAAACCTAGAAAATCTTTTTTCTGCAAGTCATCTTGAGGCTTTCAAACGCATCCAAGCAATTGAAACATAGAAAGCATAGATTCGCGTCGCCTACTTGCTGAAAGCACAAATGGAATGGCCGATCATTCATTGTATGAAGTTTTTAAGACCTCACTAATTAGCCTTACACTTTTTAGTTCATAATGAATGAAATGAACCCCCGGATGAAGAGAAAATCTCCCCTCCCTTTTACTAAACCATGGGGAGCCCCGAGTAGTTTACCGGACAAATTGAGTTGTCGTGACGATACCTTTCTTAGTGGAAGATCGGAAAAGACTTCTCTTCATCACGAGACTGATCGGATCTGCCGTAGACACCCGAGAGACCTCCACAAGGCAGGCTAAAAGAGTAAGAGGACAACAAGCAAAGAGTTATGCTTTCATTTCTTTGTTGAGATTGAAATCAAGTTCTTTAAAAAGGGGTAGGTATAATGCACGCAGGCCAAGTCAAGAAAAGGACTTCCTTACTTTTCTTTCATAGTAGTCTTAATGACTAGTAGTTTGAAGCCTTAAGAAAGCGGTTTTTTCGGCACTCGGTTCCTTCGTCTTAAGTCAAGTTCAGTTTACTTTTTCGATTCGGAACTCTTAGTCAAACTGATGGCGAGATCGATTTTTTGTTCGAGGTTCAAGAGAAAGGAGAGGAACCACCGCCCAATGGTGCTTTTACGAAAGTACGGTCACCGGTGGCTAATACCTTCTCGACACTATCGAACCTGAAATCCACTCTCAATCGCTCTTTTTAGTGGGTAGGAAGAGTTTTCGTATCCTGGACTTAAGGAAGGCAAAAAGTGCCCTATCTGCCTTGTTGTGATAGGGGGGCAGTGCCAGTTGTTTGTTTTCAAGTCAAGCTCTGTATCCCTATCTCTTTTTAGGTTGGCATAATAAAGAAAGAGAATGCCAAGAAACAACACATACCTATCACTTTTGGAAGGTTCGGGATCGTCAGGGAGCCCCTATAGACGTAAAGACTTGACTTCACTGAACCGGCACTACTCTTTGTCGGGCTCCTACCACTCGTCCCTCGTCTGCTCGTCGAGTGCGTCCCTGGCCCTTGCTCGTCTCTAGTAGCCGATCGACTTTCTTCGCCCCTCTCCCGCTTATTGATTAGGGCGAGTCACTCAAGTCCCTTGTCACTCGTCCCTCTTTTACGAAAATCCCGGGGTTTATGCGTTTTTCGGAAACTAAAGTCGCTCGTCAAGCTAAAAACAGACGACAACGTTAGGGGCGAGCGAAGTAAAGTACACAGCGAATGTAGTTCTACGGAACCCTTAAGCTTGCTTCGTAGACTACACTCGCTGCTACCGAACGCTGGGTTTATGCCTTCGTTTTTCGGTTCTAAAAGTCCAAAGTCACTAATAGCCGAGCTCGACAACGAAACGGGGTTTCAGCGTCGTCTCCTACAACTTGTTTTCGTCCTTCGCTCGCCCTACTTCTAAGGATAGATAGAAAAGGAGCCGAAGTCACTTAGTTCCGTTAGGAATTCAGGAGACGAAACGCAAAGTCAAGTTCCCTAACCCTAGCGAAGCGGTATCCGGGGCTCCGTAGATACCTACCGGCGAATCCGTGCTTCCTTCAAATAAAGGAAGGGGGGTTTCGGGTCGAAACTAGCCAGGCAGGTGAGTTGTTTACAGAACTGTACTGATTACGCGACTCGACTTTGAAAAGGACGAGAGGACGAGCTCCCGGGAGCCTTCAAAGTCGTGTTGAAGCGGGGACAGGATACCTGCAGTCTTCAGTAGCCAAAGACCAATCCCTTGTTTATACCCAACTCTAAAGTGTTTATTACTTTACTTCCGGCTAGCTCTAAAGTCTAAAGAACTCCACTTCTCTCTCTAGCGTCTTCCGGCGGAAAGAAAGCCGTTCCTTAGAGTCCGTTCCGTCGGTATTAGATTAGATGTTTGTAGAACCTCCTGAACGTTCAGTCGGTTCCTCCCACGTAGTTCAGTAGAGCTCCGTGACCCTTAACCAATAGAAAGAAGCTGTCGGTAACCGTCCGTGAGTTACCGGGATTCAAATTCAAAGGACCGCTCCGGGAGCCTCCGCTCGTCAGCCTAAAAAGATAGGAGTTCCCTCACTACGAAAGGTGTCCCGTGGAGGGACGAGTTCCTAAACTACGAAAGATATGGAGCGGATGGCGTACTGATAGATCTCCTATTCGTTCTGGATCCAGCGGAAAAGGCCCTTTCTATCTTATTAGTAAAGCGCTAACGCACCCCTTATTGAAAACTAAAGCAAGAAGCAAGAAACTTGACTTTGCGAAAGCCATGAGAATCAGTCAAAAATAGATTCTCAAATATGGCATTCAAAAGCAAGGAGAGAGCATCCATGACAATAATATCTTCCTTATATGGTTGTGTGATTTGGCGCATCTTTCCTGGCCTGTTTGTCTTAGGAATAAAAGATCGATTTCATAGGGAAACTAGGGAGAAAGAAAAAGAAGAATGAAGTAATAACCTTTGAATCTCCGTTACTTTTTTATTCCTAAAAAGCCAATTGTGTTGTTTGATAATGTAGTTCGGGAAAGTCTTTCCTCTTTAGTTTTATGGTTTTTCTAGCGCATTTTCTTTGCTATAAATCTTTCAAGTCTCGAAGACCGCCGGAGAGTCTAGACGACCCTCCGTCCTCGAAGGACGGTCTTTAGTCCAGCATATAGTACCTCAGATCAATTGAGTACTTATTGACGTATGTCGCTTCTTCACGTATCGGTCAAACGGAAACTGGAGGGTCCGTCGTCCGGGGCTTGAGTGCAAAAGAACAGCTCCAGACGAGAGTGCAACGTGGATCAGCTACGATAGGACCCCTTGGATCAAATGAAATAGCCCCATAGCCCCATTAGAGTAAAGGGAGTGATACGCCCTGCACATGGCGAATGAAGAAACACGGCACACTCGCCTTTTGCAGACCTCTTTCGTCACCCAACAACTTTCATTCCCGTTGAAGCATCCCCATTTTCGTCTTAGGCGAACCGAAAGGATTCATTTGCATTTGACCACTATGATCTTTCACGACTTGACCCCTTTAAGAAACCATTTCTTTTCAATGGAACCTGTGAGACCTATTTGCTTCTTTTACGACTTATTCAACCCGAAAAACCACAACCTCCGTGTTCAGCAATCAGAACCGTCTCGTCAATGATAGCACTCCCTAGACCTCAGGTCTATAGACCCCCCTTTCTCAATATCTCATTGAATGTCCCGACCTTTTTATGAACGATGTGGCAAAAAACCTAAAGTCTGCTCCGTTCGAGACAGGGTCCATAGAATGTGGAACCCCCCGCTCCAAGCGGGCAACGTAGGGCTAGGAGGTCAGGTAGTTGTTCGGGCACTGCCGAGAGGAAGGCGATCAGTCTAGTCTAGTAGGCTCTCTCTCACCAACAACGGTGGGTTGTACGGCTTCTGGGAAAAGCGCTGGGAAGGATAGGGATAGCGAGACGGCGGTTATTGGATCGGTCAAACGGGACATCAAAAGTTTGATCTATTCCTATGCTCCGCCGCCCTCCCCGACAACAAGAAAGAGCCCTTCCTTCTGCTTTGGGTTTCGCCCTTTTTTTAATACGAATGGTTGCTCCACTCATTTTCTAATCAGACCTGTATTTCGGAGCTGCGCGATGGCCCCAGTCCCACTGAAAGGGAACAGTCCTTTAGGGAACGACGAGGGGCGGCACTAGCAAGACGACGTTT